GAGACTCCACTAAAAAAAGGGGCCGAGCTTTCTTATGGTATCTTTATGGATATTGAATAAACCCGAGGTTTTCTTCGTGATTATTTTTTTCTTTTCGACATCTACACTTTTTTTATTCTCTAGGTAGGTTATCTATGAAATGCCAATCCAACACAAGTTCTTATTATTTTATAATAATAATATTATTTTTTTTTTCTCAACGTTCATATTGACAATAGTGTATTGAAAAAATATAATTGATCGTGGATAAATAGATCTATTTATCCACGCCCTATAAGTTTTTTTTTACTTTACTTCATGTAAGCGATAGGTTCCTTAAATTCTCTGGGATATATTTCATTTATCTTATCCGGGAATTTTTCAGCATTATAGCTGTTCATTTTTATGTTCATAATTTACTATAAAAAAATGTTTTTGATGGGGTTGTGCAATCCAATCTCTCTTTTTTTTTTCGATCGTATCTACACACCATAATTCTATTTTTGGGTTGCTAACTCAACGGTAGAGTACTCGGCTTTTAAGTGCGGCTAAAATCTTTTACACATTTGGATGAAGGAACGGATTCGTCCATACCGTTGGTAGAGTTTGTAAGACCCCGACTGATCCTGAGAGGGAACGAATGGAAAAAACAGCATGTCGTATAAATGAATAACTCATATCATAAATAAATAACTTTAAGATAGAGTACTTAACCCTTACGGGATCGGTAGAAAATATTTGTTTAGTTTGTTAGAGTTTTAATTCTTAGAGCGGTACAAAAAATCAATTATGGTTGGATCGAGTGAATAAATGGATAGAGCCAAAAAGCTCCAATTATAGGGAAACAAAAAGAGCAACGAGCTTCGGTTCTTAATTCGAATAATTACCAATTACCCGATCTAATTATACGTTAGAAATATATTAGTACCTGGGGCGGGCAAAGGTTATGAAATCACTTTAATAAGTGGATTCTTCACTTTTTTTTTGAATCCTAACTATTCTATTAATTATATCCCTGTGCGGAGACGAATGTGTAAAAGAAACAGTATATTGAGAAATATAATTCTAAAGTCAAAAGAGCGATCGGGTTGCAAAAATAAAGGATTTCTAAACATCTTCGGTATCTTATAACGAACAAGAACCAATCGGATGGAAAAAGAGAGAATCCATGGATTAATCATTTCCAAGGTATCTTTTCTTACTATGATACCTTGATACTTTGTTTTGACTGTATCGTACCTATGTATCGTATCATTTGATGACCCAAGAAATCCCCGGTTTTGGTTCAAATCGAATTTCAAATGGAGGAATTACAAGGCTATTTAAAGATAGATAGATCGCGAGAACGGGACTTCCTATACCCACTTCTCTTTCAGGAATACATTTATGCACTTGCTCATGATCATGGGTTAAATAAATCGATTCTTTATGAGCCTATGGAAAATTTAGGTTATGACAAAAAATATAGTTTAATAATTGTTAAACGTTTAATTACTCGAATGTATCAACAGAAGCATTTGATTATTTTTACGAATGATTCTAATCCAAATTTTTTTTTCGGGCATAATAAAAATTTGGATTCTCAACTGATATCAGAGGGGGTTGCAGTCATTGTGGAACTTCCATTCTCACTGCGATTAGTATCTTCCCCAGAAAGTCAAGAAATAGACAAATCTATGACTACTTTACGATCAATTCATTCCATATTTCCCTTTTTAGAGGATAAATTATTACATTTAAATCATGTATTAGATATACTAATACCCTACCCTATCCATCTGGAACTATTGGTTCAAACCCTTCGCTCTTGGATACAAGATGCTCCCTTTTTGCACTTATTGAGATTCTTTCTCTACAAGTATGATAATTGGAATAGTCTTATTACTCAAAAAACGAAAATGATTCTCTTTTTTTCAAAAGAGAATCAAAGATTTTTCCTGTTCCTATATAATTTTCATGTATATGAATCGGAATCCATATTTGTTTTTCTCCGTAAACAATCTTATCATTTACGATCAACGTCTTCTAGAGCTTTTCTTGATCGAACACATTTTTATAGAAAAATAGAACATTTTTTAGTGGATTTTCGTAATGATTTTCATACTATCCTATGGTTGTTCAAGGATCCTTTCATACAGTATTTCAGATTTCAAGGAAAATCCATTTTGTCTTCAAAAGGAACCCCTCTTCTGATGAAGAAATGGAAATATTACCTTGTAAATTTATGGGAATGTCATTTTTACTTTTGGTCTCAACCGGATAGGATTCATATAAACCAATTATCCAATCATTTTATCGATTTTCTGGGTTATCTTTCAAGTGTACGACCAACTCCTTCAGCAGTAAGGAGTCAAATGTTAGAAAAGTCATTTATTATAGATATTGTTATTAAAAAGTTTGATACTATAGTTCCAATTATTCCTTTGATTGGATCATTGGCTAAAGCGAAATTTTGTAACTTTTCAGGACATCCCATTAGTAAGCCTGCTTGGGCAGATTCATCAGATTCTGATATTATCGA